AGGGTAAAACTGTTAAAAAATTGAAACCTAGAGCTCGAGGACGAAGTTATCCGATAAAACGACGCACTTGTCATATAACTGTTGTATTGAAAGATACATCATTATATGAATATGAAGAATATAACTATTTATGATATGAATATGAAGACTAAAAACTATGAAGGCTATAAATAATATAGCATAAAACATAAAAACAGGCTGGATAAATAAAAAAAAACATAAATATATAAATATGATGTGTCATGATATGTATATTAGTATTAGTGGGGGATTATGGGACAAAAAATAAATCCACTTGGTTTCAGACTTGGTATAACCCAAGGTCATCATTCTTTGTGGTTTGCACAACCAACAATGTATTCCGAAGGTCTACAAGAAGATCAAAAAATACGAGACTTTATCAAAAATTCTCTACAACAAAATATAAAAAAATCCTCTGGCATTGAGGGAATTGCACGTATAGAGATTCAAAAAGGAATCGATCTGATTCAGGTCCTAATCTATATAGGATTCCCAAAGTTATTAATAGAGGGTAGAGCTCGAAGAATCGAAGAATTACAGATGAATGTACAAAAAGAATTAAAGTGTATGAACCGAAAACTCAATATTGCTATCACAAGAATTGCAAATCCTTATGGACATCCTTATATTCTTGCAGAATTTATAGCTGGACAATTAAAAAACCGAGTTTCATGTCGTAAAGCAATGAAAAAAGCTATTGAATTGGCTGAACAGGCAGGTACAAAAGGAATTCAAGTACAAATTGCAGGGCGTATCAATGGAAAAGAAATTGCACGTGTTGAATGGATCAGAGAAGGTAGGGTTCCTCTACAAACTATTCGAGCTAAAATTGATTATTGTTCTTATACTGTTAAAACTCTTTATGGAGTACTAGGAATAAAAATTTGGATTTTTGGGGACGAAAACAAATAAACCCCTACTTTCTTTGTTTTTGTGTTGTACCCCCAGAACAGAAAATTACAAACTTTTTTATTTTTTATTCGTTTTCTCTTCAATAAAAAAAACGATAAATTCTAGCAATTCTATTCTATAGGTTTGAATAAAAATTCGATTGATAATTTCATCTTGATATAATTGCTATGCTTAGTCCCAAACGAACCAGATTCCGTAAACAACATAGAGGACGAATGAAAGGAATATCTTATCGAGGTAATAATATTTCTTTCGGTAGATATGCTCTTCAGGCACTTGAACCCGCGTGGATTACATCTAGACAAATAGAAGCGGGGCGCCGGGCAATGACACGGCATGTACGACGCGGGGGGAAAATCTGGGTGCGCATATTTCCAGACAAACCTGTTACGGTAAGACCTGCAGAAACACGTATGGGTTCGGGAAAAGGGTCTCCGGAATATTGGGTAGCTGTCGTTAAACCCGGTAGAATACTTTATGAAATGGGCGGAGTCGGAGAAAATATAGCCCAAAAGGCAATTTCAATAGCGGCTTCAAAAATGCCTATACGAACTCAATTCATTACATTACTTCTGGATAAAAATGTAGAAGATGGAATCCAGCCAAACTAAACCAAACTAAAGAAAAAAGCCTACGGGGATAAAAAACAATTGCAAGTTTTTTTTGACAAACCAATATTTCTTTTTTTTTTTTACTTCTCCTTTTAAATTTTAAAGAAGAGATTCAAAAAATGATTCAACCTCAAACCCATTTGAATGTAGCGGATAACAGTGGGGCCCGAGAATTAATGTGTATTCGAATCATCGGGACTAGTAATCGACGATATGCTCAGATAGGTGACATTATTGTTGCTGTGATCAAGGAAGCATTGCCAAATACACCCCTCGAAAAATCAGAAGTGATCAGAGCTGTAATTGTACGTACTTGTAAAGAATTCAAACGTGACAATGGTTTGATAATCCGATATGATGACAACGCTGCAGTTGTCATTGATCAAGAAGGAAATCCAAAAGGAACTCGAATCTTTGGTGCGATCGCCCGGGAATTGAGACAATTAAATTTCAGTAAAATAGTTTCACTAGCACCTGAGGTATTATAAATATAGATATTATAAATATAGATATTATAAATATAGAAGAAGAGTCCTTGATAGAGTTTATACTAAACAATTTTCTGAAATAGATGAAATTAATTAGTAGAGTGTGTCTGACGCATATGCTTTGAAACTAAATTGATAAACTAAGAAACTAAACTGATAAACTAAGAATTTCAAAATGTAAAAAAAAAAAAGAACATGTCAATATACCTAAAACTATAGACAACACCCTTTTTAGTTTATCATGGCTAGGGACACTCTTGCTAACATAATAAACTCTCTACGAAATGCTGATATGAATAGAAAAGGAACGATTCGAGTACCATGTACTAACATCACCAAAAACATTATTAAAATACTTTTACGGGAGGGTTTTATTGAAAACGCCAGGAAACATCGTGAAAGCGAAAAGTATTTTTGTGTTTTAAAGCTACGACATAGAAAGGGGCTACAAAAACCTCGTTTGAATTTAAAACGAATAAGTCGACCCGGTCTACGAATCTATTCTAATTATCAACGAATTCCGAGAATTTTAGGCGGAATGGGGATTGTAATACTTTCTACTTCTCGGGGTATAATAACAGATCGAGAGGCTCGACTAGAAGGAATCGGCGGAGAACTTTTGTGTTATATATGGTAATTTTTCTGATATCCTAATTTTCTTCGGAACTTCCTTTTTGTTAAAAAAAAAAGAAAGGAAAAGGGCGGGTTTCTAATCTCACTCCTCCTACATTAATTAGTTGATACTTTAAATTAAGGGGGTTTTACGTGGAATGAAAGAACAAAAATGGATTCATGAAGGTTTAATTACTGAATCACTTCCCAATGGTATGTTTCGGGTTCGTTTAGATAATGAAGATTTCATTTTAGGTTATATTTCGGGAAGAATACGGCGCAGTTTTATACGTATACTACCTGGGGATAGGGTAAAAATTGAAGTAAGTCGTTATGATTCAACTAGAGGACGTATAATTTATAGACTCCGCAATAAAGATTCGAACGATTAAGTAGTTTTTTCTACTTTTAATTTTCCCATCTCGAGAGATAAAATCGGTAAGGTTCTAATCGAAAGAAAGATATTTTCTTCCTATAAGTATATTGAGAATTCAGTTTGGGAATGACAAATATGAAAATAAGAGCCTCTGTTCGTAAAATTTGTGAAAAATGTCGACTGATCCGTAGACGAGGACGAATTATGGTAATTTGTTCTAACCCTAAACATAAACAAAGACAAGGCTAATCTTTCTAAAAATTTTAAATAATTTTGATTTCATTTTATATATATATATATATATTTTAATTTCTTTTTATTATTTTAGAATATAAAAAATAGAAATAAATTATAACTATAATATATAATAAGAATTTATAGTAGTAGTCAAAACAAAATAATAAAAAGAAAGATCTTTCTAAGAACATGATGTAGAAAAAAGGAGCTATTTTGACATAAGATGGGTATATCTCTAACTTATATTTATGTATTTATGCATTTTTGAGAGAATAAAATATGGCAAAAACTATACCAAAAATGGGTTCACGTAGGGGTGTACGTATCGGATCACGGAAGAATGCACGTAGAATACCAAAAGGAGTTATTCATGTTCAAGCAAGTTTCAATAATACCATTGTGACTGTGACGGATGTACGGGGTCGGGTTATTTCTTGGTCCTCCGCTGGCACGTGTGGATTCAAGGGTACAAGAAGAGGGACACCTTTTGCTGCCCAAACTGCGGCAGGAACCGCTATTCGTGCAGTAGTGGATCAAGGGATGCAACGAGCAGAAGTTATGATAAAAGGTCCTGGCCTCGGACGAGATGCGGCATTAAGAGCTATTCGTAGAAGTGGTATACTGTTAAGTTTCGTACGGGATGTAACTCCTATGCCACATAATGGCTGCCGGCCCCCTAAAAAAAGACGCGTGTAAAAAAAAGCATTGAAGAGATTTCAAGAGAAATAAATAATTCAATGATTTGAGAAAATTCTATTACTTATGGTTCAAGAGAAAGTAAGAGTATCTACTCGGACACTACGGTGGAGGTGTGTTGAATCCAGAAAAGACAGTAAGCGACTTTTTTATGGACGCTTTATTCTGTCTCCACTTATGAAGGGTCAAGCCGAGACAATAGGGATTGCGCTGCGGAGAGCCTTGCTTGGAGAAATGGAAGGAACATCTATCACACGTGCAAAATCTGAAAAAATACCACATGAATATTCTACCATAATGGGTATTCAAGAATCGATACATGAGATTTTAATGAATTTAAAAGAAATTGTATTGAGAAGTAATTTGTATGGAATTCAAGACGCTTCTATTTGCATCAAGGGTCCGGGTTATGTAACTGCTCAAGACCTCATCTTACCCCCTTCTGTCGAAATCGTTGATAATACACAGCATATAGCTATATTAACGGAGCCTGTTGATTTTTGTATTGGATTACAAATCGAGAGGTATCGCGGATATCATAAAAAAACGACCAATAACTTACAAGACGGAAGTTTTCCTATCGATGCTGTATTCATGCCTGTTCGAAATACAAATTATAGTATTCAATCTTATGGAAATGGAAGTCAAAAAGACGAGATACTTTTTCTCGAAATATGGACAAATGGAAGTTTAACCCCTAAAGAAGCACTTCATGGAGCCTCTCGGAATTTGATTGATTTATTTATTCCTTTTCTACACGGGGAAGAAGAAAACTTACATTTCGAAAATGATCCGTACAAGATTAATTTAACTCCTTTTACTTTTCATAATAGATTTACAAAATTAAAGAAAAATAAAAAAGAAATAGCATTGAAATCCATTTTTATTGATCAATTAGAATTGACTCCTAAGACCTATAATTGTCTCAAGAGATATAATATACATACATTATTAGACCTTTTAACTAAGAGTCAAGAAGAACTTATGAAAATAGAACATTTTCGCAGTGAAGATTTTAAACATATTTTGAATATTCTAGAAAAAATA